ATTGAAAAAACTCATATAAGCAAAAAATCTCAAATATCCTTGATCATAAGACATATAATTGTCACTATAAATAAGAACCTGAATTCCAACTGTAGTGATTAATATTGACATAATAGAAGTAAGTGGATCAATAAAGTATCCGAACTCGAAAGAAAAATCATTATTGATGGTCCAAGACCTTAGGGATTGATAGATATAAGTTCGATCTATTTGCTCAATAGATAGATCAATCGAAAAAATCATAACTATACTTAACAATAAAATACTAAGAAAAGCCCACATACGGCGAAGATGTTTTGTTGCGATCGGAAAAAGTAGAAGTCCCACCCCTATTAACATAGGGACTGGAAGTGGAACTAAAGGTATGATCCAGGAATATTGATATGGGTGTTCCATAAAATCAATAAAATAATACTAATTTTTTTTATTCTTAATTCATTGTTTCTGATTCACCGGTTCTTATTTCTTTTAAAGGGGATTAATAAAAAAAAAATGAAAAGTTCAAAGCAATCAAATGTTCTCACTAAGCTACTAGTCAAAAATAAATAATTATTTTATACTTTATACTAAGTAAGATTTTTATGAAGATAGAGCAAATTCAAATTTCAATTATTATTCCCTAATTACACTAATTTATGTACATAGATCAAGACTAAAGAATTACACCAAATTAAGTTTGATAGAAATCATAGGCTGGCCCAGAGCGTTCCCCAATAAAATACGAACTAGTTTTTTTAGTTTATTTATTTTTTGTTTATTCACAATCATTAACTAGTTCATCTCGGAACGTATTGATTGTCTTCCATTACAATAAAAGGCATTTAATAACCAATTACTAGAAAAAAAGGATTAGGTCGATAAAACCTGTTTGATGTCTTTTTCATGGATAAATGTAGCATGCCGAAAATAGCCAAAGATAAACGCGGAAGGGCCTTTTCTTTTTTTTATCAACTTCAACCAATTCTATTTCTATTATATGGCACAATTCACCCTATAGATATCGATTTGAATAGGTATATAAGGGTACCACCAATAACTCCGAAATACGAATTCCTTTTTCCCAATATTTATGGAATCAAAATTGAAAAAATCCCTTATTCTGTTGTTTTTCTTTTTTATTCTAGTAAGATTTTATGCCATTTTTGCATAGTTCTATTTATTTATTTTTTCTCTAAACTAACTACCTTTAGAAAAAATACACAGATAATGAAATGAATAGGCAAACTAAAAAATGATTTGTTTTAACAATAGATGTCTTTCACATCCAATTTGAGCAATGAATAACCTTTTCTTTTTTGAATGGCAGTTCCAAAAAAACGTACTTCTATATTAAAAAAACGTATTCGTAAGAATATTTGGAAAAAAAGGGGGTATTGGGCAGCGTTGAAGGCTTTTTCGTTAGCGAAATCCCTTTCTACTGGGAATTCAAAAAGCTTTTTTGTACAACAAATAAATAAGAAAACGTTGGAATAATCTGAATCCGCCTGACTCAAAAATTAGTTAATTGTGTTTCGAATTTATACTATATACTATAGAAAATTTATACTATATACTATAGAAAAGTTGCAAAAAGTAAGTAACCATTCCCCTTTCGTAATGTTTTGAAGTAACTGATTTGTCTACTGAATTCGAAATAAAAAAAAAAAAAAAGTACGTTTTTTTTTTTATTTGAAAACGGAATAAAGACAAACTAGAAAGTTTCACCTTTCTTTTTATTTGAATATTTTTTTATTCCCAGGATGGGGATTCTTATTTTCCCCATCATCCCACCATACACCCTAAACAAGAAGATTTTTTTTTATTTAGATTTAGGCTTTTCCGTTTATGCTATAGAGGAGGGGATATAAAATCTTTAGGAAAATCGATGGGTTGTTGAAACTAATTGATTCAGTATAGAACTTTTTTTTTTTATTATCTCTAATACGTCCAGCCCAATACCTAATTGATTTGATCAATCTTAGCACAAATTAATACTGAAAAAACCTAACAATTACGACACCACAAAAGTTATAAAAAATGAAAAAAGAGAAAGAACCCTTTTTTTGAGTTGTTCCCTGGATTGAAGTTAGAACTAGTTAGTTACAGCCGTTACAACAGTTCTAGTTTATCAAACCAGAAACTATGAAAGTTAAGTTAAATAAAACTGAAACCTTAAATAATTAAATAAGACGACAAAGGGTGGAATCTTTAAATATCCTTTTTAATCTCGACGATTGACTAATAATGGGTTATTATGATTTCGAACAAGCCGCTATGGTGAAATCGGTAGACACGCTGCTCTTAGGAAGCAGTGCTAGAGCATCTCGGTTCGAGTCCGAGTGGCGGCATAGCATCTCCAAAAAGATATACAAAAGTGCTCTAAGGAATTAAATTCATGATTTACATTCTGTATATTTGAGGTATTCTCCTTTTTAAATTTTTTTTTTATGATCTTTTCAACTTTAGAGCATATATTAACGCATATATCCTTTTCGGTCGTTTCAATTGGAATTACAATTTTTTTACTAACCTTATTAGTCGATGAAATCAGAGGACTATATGATTCATCAGAAAAGGGGATGATAGCTACCGCTTTCTGTCTAACAGGATTATTAATCACTCGTTGGATTTACTCGAGACATTTCCCATTAAGTAATTTATATGAATCATTAATCTTTCTTTCATGGAGTTTCTCCATTATTCATAGGATTTTCGATTTTCAAAATAATAAAAATCTTTTAAGTGCTATAACGGCACCAAGTGCTATTTTTACCCAAGGTTTTGCTACTTCGGGTTTTTTAACCAAAATGCATCAATCCGGAATATTAGTACCCGCTCTCCAAGTCCAGTGGTTAATGATGCACGTAAGTATGATGGTATTGGGCTATGCAGCTCTTGTATGTGGATCCTTATTATCCACGGCTCTTCTAGTCATTACATTTCGAAAAGTGATAAGGTTTTTTTTGAAAAGAAACAATTTTTTAAATGTAAAAGAGTCGTTTTGCTTCGGTAAAATTCAATACATGAACGAAAAAAGGAATGTTTTACTAAATACTTTTTCCGCTAGAAATTATTACAGGTATCAAGTGATTCAACAATTGGATCGCTGGAGTTATCGTATTATTAGTTTCGGATTTATCTTTTTAACCATAGGGATTCTTTCGGGAGCAGTATGGGCTAATGAGGCGTGGGGGTCTTATTGGAATTGGGATCCAAAAGAAACTTGGGCATTTATTACTTGGACTATATTCGGGATTTATTTACATACTCGAACAAATACAAATTTGGAAGGTGTAAATTCCGCGATTGTCGCTTCTACGGGCTTTCTTATAATTTGGGTATGCTATTTTGGAGTAAATCTATTAGGAATAGGATTACATAGTTATGGTTCATTTAATTAACATCTACTTGAATTGAGGTGAGGAAAGGGCTTGATGAAGACAAACATAGGACAGCACATAGATCGAAACGAAACTTAGCGTTAGTGTGAGACGCCGAGAACCTTTTGAATCAAGCAGTGCGGCGATTCAAAAGGTTCTTACAAACGCCAAAGGCGTTTGGTCACAAGTAAAATTCAATTATTTTACTTCTTTTTTTTTTTTTATTTAACTTAAACTGAAGAGAAGAAAAAAGACTTCCTTGTTCATTGGCTAACGAACTTTTTTTCAAAATCATGGGATTTCTTTTTGGTTTTTTTTTAGTCATGAAAACTATCTATAAAAAAAAATTAGATATAATAGCTTCGGCCTTGTCCACTGATAGTGAGAGAACGAAATCCGGATAAATACCAATACCTATTACGGGTAGAAGAATAGAGATCAAAACAAATAACTCCCGTGGTCCAGAATCAAAAAAAGAAGAGTTTGGTGGGGCATTAAATAGCTTGTACCCATAGAACATTTGCCGTAACATAGATAATGAATAAATAGGAGTTAATATCATTCCAATTGCCATTACAAAAGTGATTAGTATTTTTGGGATTAAAAAAAATTTTTGGCTGGTAATTATTCCCAAAAATACTATCAATTCCGCAACAAAACCACTCATGCCGGGTAGTGCAAGGGAAGCCATTGATAAGATACTGAATAGTGTGAATATCTTTGGAATTGGGATAGCCAGTCCGCCCATTTCGTCGAGATAAGCAAGACGCATTCTATCATAACTCGTTCCTGCCAAGAAAAAAAGTGCAGCACTAATAAACCCATGAGAAATTATTTGTAAAATGGCTCCGTTGAGGCCTGTATCGGTTATCGAGCCAATTCCTAGAATTATGAAACCCATATGAGATACCGAGGAATAGGCTATTCTTTTTTTTAAATTCCGTTGGCCAGGAGATGTTGAAGCTGCATAAATTATTTGCATGGTACCTACTATCATGAACCAGGGGGAAAATATAGAATGGGCGTGCGGTAATAGTTCCATATTGATCCGAATCAACCCATACGCTCCCATTTTTAATAAGATTCCGGCTAGAAGCATACAAGTACTGTAATGTGCCTCTCCGTGGGTGTCTGGTAACCACGTATGGAAGGGTATAATTGGTAATTTGACAGCAAAAGCAATAAAAAATCCAATATAGAATATTATTTCCAGTGCCACAGGATACGATTGATTAACTAATGTTTCCAAATTTAATGTTGGTTCATTGGAACCATATAAACCGATACCCAAAACTCCTATTAAAAGAAAAATGGAACCTCCGGCAGTGTACAAAATAAATTTTGTGGCTGAATAAAGGCGTTTCTTTCCACCCCACACGGCCAGAAGTAGATAAACGGGAATTAATTCTAATTCCCACATGATGAAAAAAAATAAAAGGTCTCGAGAAGAAAATGGTCCTATTTGACCGCTGTACATCGCTAACATCAGGAAATGGAATAGTCGGGAATTTCGAGTAACTGGCCGAGCCGCTAAAGTAGCTAAAGTAGTGATAAATCCCGTCAGTAAAATGGGTCCTATGGAAAGTCCATCTATTCCCAACCGCCAGTCAAAATCAAAAAAGGTGATCCATTTATAATCCTCTGCCAGCTGGATTAATGGATCGTCCAATTGGAAATTATAACAGAATGCATAGGTCGTTAGAAGGAGTTCTAAGACACATATATATATTGTATATCCCCTAATCACCTTATTTCCTCTATGAGGGAGAAAGAAAATTAAAGAACCCGCGACTATCGGAAAAACTACAATTAGTGTTAACCAAGGAAAATAATTCGTGGTAAAGACAAGATACACTTGGCCCAGAAAAACCCGTGCTCGAAACTCGAAAATAGAATATATTCTTATTTTTTTTTTCTTTTTCGAGTACGGGTTTTTGTCGGTAATCGGTAAAAAAAAAAAGAAACTGTATTCAAAACAGATTCAAGTGGGTTTTTGGTAACGTATCAATAAGCTAGACCCATGCTTCGAGTTGTTTCATGCCATAAATAAACCCGAACACTCAAGAAATCCGTTGGACAGGCGGATTCGCATCGCTTACAACCAACACAGTCCTCTGTTCTTGGAGCAGAAGCAATTTGCTTTGCTTTACATCCGTCCCAAGGTATCATTTCTAATACATCTGTGGGGCAAGCTCGGACACATTGAGTACACCCTATACATGTATCATAAATCTTTACTGAATGTGACATTGGATCTATCAATTTTTGTTTTGAACTTTTTAATTTTCGATCTAGTCAATTTGGAAACGTCGTATATTTAAACACCAGATGAATCAATGATTTACCAGAATTTTTCTAATTAACCCACTTCTGGATCAACTCCTAAGAGGGAACAAAGATACTTTGATTTCTTACGGTTTGACAAACATGATCGAGGTTAGGACATATTATATATCCTAAGCCGAATTGATGAATATTATGATTTCTAAATACTACTTATTCAACAAAGTCGATTGATTGATACGAGTCGATTTTCTGTTACGATAAATTGACGAAACAATAGCTGATCCGATAGCTGCTTCAGCGGCTGCAATAGCTATAACAAAAATTGAGAAAATATCTCCTTTTAATTGTCGACTATCAAAAAAATCAGAGAATGTTACGAAATTGATATTAACTGCATTTAGTATAAGTTCAAGACACATCAGGGCCCGAACCATATTTCGGCTCGTAATCAATCCATAGATACCAATAGAAAATAAATAGGCACTCAAAACAAGTACATGCTCGAGCATCATTGACCAACTCCGTACCAATTTCGATTCATTTCAATATGAACAATAATGCAAGTTATTTGATTGCTTAGAATATACCAAGTACGGAGCAAAAGAATCTATTTGATAATAGATCGAATACAAAAATTTCTATTTTTATTTTCTATTGATCCATGAATAGTATTCAACTAGACTTTAAAGAATTTAAGGGAAATGGGTGTGATAACACATAAAAAAGTAGAATTGGGATTGCTGTTTCTAGTTCTGTTCTAAAGATTTGTTACTGACGAGCCACGGCAATTGCACCTATCAAAGCAACTAAAAGAATTATTGAAACGAGTTCAAATGGAAGAAAAAAGTCTGTTGATAAATGAATTCCAATTTGTTGACTATTACTTATCAAATCTTGTTCGATAATCTGGTTGGGTCGTGTAGTCCAAATAATCCCATACCACGACGTATCTAGAATAGTAGCGATTAGCGAAAAAAAAATACTTGTACAAACCAGGGAAGTAAGCCCATCACCAACAGTCCAAAGATTCAAATGAAAATCTTTGGAATAGTCTGAACCATTCATGAACATTACAGCAAATATGATCAAAACATTTACAGCTCCCACGTAAATAAGGAGCTGCGCGGCAGCTACAAAATGGGAATTTGATAGAATATAGAATAGGGATATACAAACAAGAACCAATCCCAAGGAAAAGGCAGAATAAATTGGGTTGGTAAATAATACCACTCCCAGACCTCCTAATATAAGACCTGATCCCAGAAAAACTAAAAGAAAATCATGTATTGGTCCAGGCAAATCCATTATATTAAAATAAGAGATAAATAAATCGAAATCCTTTTCATGAACTTATTGAACCGACCAGGAAAATTTTTTTTATGAGACATTCCCAATTCCAATTGAATTAAATTCGAATCTATTAAGTGGGAATTGGTGCGGATACAGTTATTGGATCAATTTCCTTCTTTTCTTTATTCGAAATGGCAATTTGAAATTGAAGTTATATAGTTCGAAAAAGCTTCGGTCTATATATTATTTCGTTTCAATACAAATTAAGTTGTCCTTCTCATCAACCAATCAATAGTTGGGATTTGGAGTTATTGACCAAGCAAAGAAAAAAACCTTATATACCAAATATACCAAAACGGAACCTTAGTAATTCGAAATTAAAGGGTTTAGCCGTTTTTTCTTTGAGGCGAATTCAAGACTGTTCGAATTGTAAAATCGTCAATCACTGACATTGGTAAACGACCTAAAGCAATTTGATTATAATTCAATTCGTGACGGTCGTAAGTAGCAAGTTCATATTCTTCAGTCATTGATAAACAATTTGTTGGACAATACTCAACGCAGTTACCACAAAAAATACAAATTCCAAAATCAATACTGTAATTAAGCAATCGTTTCTTTCGAATATCTGTTTCAAATTTCCAATCAACAACAGGCAGATCTATAGGACATACGCGAACGCATACTTCACAAGCAATACATTTATCAAATTCAAAATGGATTCTACCGCGAAAACGCTCCGATGTGATTAATTTTTCATAAGGATATTGAATAGTTACAGGTAAACGATTTGCTTGGGATAAAGTAATCATGAAACTTTGACCAATGTACCTTGCAGCTCGTATTGTTTGTTGACCATAATTCATGAAACCAGTTACCATAGGGAACATATCGTGAATATCTATGAATAATTTGAGTTTCTTTCTCTTGTTTGATACAAGTAGTGAATATTCTATTCCTTTTTTCTTTATAGCGAAAGGAGTTGGGAAGAAGTTGTTAATAATAGATTACCGAGAGAAATAGGTAAAAGAAATTTCCAGCCAAGATTTAATAGTTGGTCCATTCTTAGTCTCGGTAAAGTCCATCTTGTTGTAATCGGAACGAACAAGAACAAATAAGTTTTAGCTAATGTAATAAAGATACCAATTGTCGTTCCAAAGATTCCATCCGCTTTATTTATTTCAAATAGCTCAGGAACAAATATGTGTGGAATGGAAAGATTCCAACCCCCCAAGTAAAGAACTGTTACAAATAATGAGGAAACTAATAGATTTAGATAGGAAGCAACGTAAAATAAACCAAAAATTATTCCTGAATATTCGGTTTGATAACCTGCTACTAGTTCTTCTTCTGCTTCTGGTAAATCAAAAGGTAATCTCTCGCATTCCGCTAGGGAAGAAATTAGAAAAACGATAAACCCTACAGGTTGACGCCACAAATTCCACCCCCAAAAACCATATTTTGATTGCGCCCCAACTATATCAACTGTACTTGAACTGTTAGATAATCATAGTCGGTGGTAACATTACGGTTCCCATCGCTATTCCAAAACCGTACATGAGATTTTCACCTCATACGGCTCCTCAGGGCCACAAATAAATGTAAGGACCGGATCAGTATTAGTTATCTTGATATGGTTATAGGATAGAGAAAGTCAAAATCAAAATCTAGCGGAGGATCCCCAATTATACCACAGGAATTCTGTCTGCTCTAAGGATAAAAAAAAACAGTATTTCGGAATTAATCTCATCCTTTAAGAATTTCAAATTTGCTGTGTTGAGTAATAACTTAATCAACCCTTCAATAAAATACTCCTTGTAGGAAATATCAATAGATATTTCAACCCATCCTTTTAGTTTCGATTACGAAAAAGAATTCGACATTACACTAGTTCATGAATCATGACACGAATTTGATTTCTATCAATATATGAAAGAAAGAATAAAAGGATCCTTTTCTATTGTAATTGTATTTTTTCTATTTTTTTTGTTCCTCTTCTTCTTTCTGAGAGAAAAGGGGGGCTTAAAAAAAGGGTAAAGGATTATTTCGTTCCTGATAGTTATTTCTTTAACTGGCGGATAGGAGCATACTCTGGATCGGAATTGTGGGGAGTACTGCCTGATCATTTCTACCAACTTAAAGCCCCAATTAGTATTCTTTTTATGTTATGCAGAAGTATCCTTTTAGATAATTGACATAATCTACATTACTAACCCGTTGTGCGTATTTTGGTGTTCCTTCCTATCCACCCATTTTGTGTTTTCAACCCCCGTATATATATATTGTAATACATACAAACGATAATGAAAATTCCATAGGGTTGGTCTTTTGAGCCCGCTTCAAGCTAGGATGATCAATCAACCAATCTTGGGGTAAGGGGCTTCCTCTACTTTGACTTTTGTTTACTTCCCCTTAACGCTTGTACATAGGAAATGAGACTTAAGCCACTTGTACTGCGAATTTAAAAGTTGTTTTCTTTCACTCATATATAACTATCAAATTTCTTTTATTAACCTAATTTAGTAACCTAAAGAATAAATAAATAAATAAAAAACTGAAGATTTCTATTCAAGTTCTTTTTTTTTTTTTTTTCTCGAACGAAAAGCAAAACAACAGGAAAACTAAAAGCTTAGGTTTTAGCGAATCACACGTAGAGATATTGATAAAACACATAAAGTTAATGGTATTTCATAACTAATCGATTGAGCAGCAGCTCGCAAACCACCTAAAAAAGAATATTTATTATTTGATCCATATCCTGACATAAGAAGTCCAATAGGGGCAATACTTGAAATGGCAATCCATAAAAAAATACCGATATTGAGGTCAGCTAAAACAAAGTTATAACTAAAAGGAATTACTGAATAACTTAGTAGAATTGCTATGACTGCTATAGATGGTCCAATACTGAATAAACTACTATTTCCTCTAGATGGAAGAAGGTTTTCTTTGAAAAGTAGTTTTGTCCCATCTGCTAAAGCTTGAAGAAGTCCCAAGGGACTGGCGTATTCAGGCCCAATACGTTGTTGTATTCCTGCAGATATTTCTCTTTCTAACCACACAATTACTAGGACACCTATTGTGATTGCCACTACAGGAGTCGAAATAGGGGCAAGAGCCCACACGATCCCATAGACCTCTTGTAGGAATTCCAATCTGGAAAAAGAATTGATATCTTGTACTTCTGTTGTATCAATTATCATTTCAACGATCAACTTCCCCCATAATGATATCTATACTACCTAATATTGTCATAATATCAGCCAATTTCATTCTTTTAACTAACTGAGGAAGAATTTGCAAATTGATAAAACCCGGTGGGCGAATTTTCCATCTCCAAGGAAAACCACTTTGATCTCCTATCAGAAAAATTCCCAATTCTCCTTTTGGGGCTTCTACTCTCACATAAAGTTCTTGTTTCGTCAATTCAAAGGTGGGAGAAGGCTTTTTACTAATGAATCGATCTTCAAAATCATTCCATTCTGGATCGCTTTCTCTATCAAAACATCGGATTTCTAAATTTTCATAGGGTCCTCCCGGAATTCCTTCTAAAGCCTGTTGAATAATCTTTATAGATTCCGTCATTTCACCGATTCGGACTAAATAACGAGCTAATGAATCTCCTTCTTTTTGCCACTGGACTTCCCAATCAAATTCGTCATAACACTCATAATGATCAACTTTACGAAGATCCCATTCTATTCCAGACGCTCGTAGCATTGGTCCGGATAAACCCCAATTTATTGCTTCTTCTCCACCAATAATGCCTACTCCTTCAACTCGTTCTAAAAAAATAGGATTTCGTGTAATAAGTTTTTGATATTCAGCAACCCCCGTTAAAAAATAATCGCAGAAATCCAAACATTTATCTATCCAACCATGAGGTAAATCAGCCGCTATTCCTCCGATACGAAAATAATTATGCATCATCCTCATACCGGTGGCAGCTTCGAACAGATCATAGACCAATTCTCTTTCTCTGAAAATATAGAAGAAAGGAGTCTGTGCACCAATATCTGCCATAAAAGGGCCAAGCCATAACAGATGGGAAGCTATACGACTCAACTCCAACATAATTACTCTGATATAGCTGGCTCTTTTGGGTACTTGAATATTTCCCAACAGTTCGGGTCCGTTTACAGTTATTGCTTCAGTGAACATAGTAGCTAAATAATCCCAACGGGTTACATAAGGCAGATATTGTATAATTGTTCGGTTTTCCGCAATTTTTTCCATCCCTCGGTGTAAATAACCCAATATTGGTTCACAGTCAATAACATCTTCACCATCTAGAGTAACGATGAGACGAAGAACACCGTGCATTGATGGGTGGTGAGGTCCCATATTGACTATCATAAATTCTTTTTCTGTAGCTAGTATACTCATAGGTTTTTCCTCGATTCATTCTTACATGAATTGTTGAAAACAACAAGAAGTTCATCAAGATTCAAAATCAAACAATTCGAAATTATTTTTCAAATTAACGATTTTTTGACTCCCGAATATTGAACTTACTAATTAATTCCTTATAACGTACTCTATTTTTCTTTGACAAATAAGCTAGTAGACGTTGGCGTTTTTCCAAAATTTTTCGTAGACCCCTTTGAGATAAATAGTCTTTTCTGTGCAATTCTAAATGTGAAGTAAGTCTCCGTATCTTATTAGTGAAACGGAATACTTGAAATTCAACCGATCCACAGTTTTCTTCTTTTTTTTCTTGAACCATAACTGAGACGAATGAATTTTTTATCATAAAACGAAACCCCCTCCCCCTCCTTTTTTTAATATGAATTTTACTGATCAGTAATAATAATACTAGTTACTTGAATTTTATATACACAATCATCTTAAGTTCGTTATGAACTTGCTAGAAAATTAATATCAATAATCAATCCAATTTTCAATTTGATTAGGGATCCAAAAGGGTGGTATATTTCTGCAAAAGAGAAAAATTGGACCTAAAAAAAATAGCTTCTTGATTCATTTATGGATCTAATTAATATGTACGCCATTAAATTGGTATCCTTGTATCAGACTGGAATGGAAGACAAGAAATGTATCCATTTCTTTGTTTTCATATCCCAAACATGGGACATGATAGATAGGAAAAGCACACTATTAACGAATTTTCAATCGTGGATACATATGTATCCTTACCATACTGAAACGACTCCCATTATTGGTATTAAACCAATAGCGATTCATACAAATTAAATCTTCTAATCGAGAATTGGGCCAAATAAAGAACTTTAATTTAATTAGTTGATTTTTCTCTCTAGGAAGATCTTTGTTTTTATCCAAAAGGTGACCCCCGCTTTTTACGTTAGTACAAAATACTGGATTTCTCTGCATACCGTTTTGATTCTTTGAATTGAAACAAATTCGAGTTCTTAATTCTCTACGACGTTTAGGGAATAAAATATTTTCAGGAACAAGCAAATCATAATGATTTTTGTTTCTATTTCCAGTCATTTTTTGATGTTTTGCAATGAATTCATCAAAAATTTTTTTATCAACATAGCCCTTTTCGTGGTATCTTTTAGTAATTTTTCGCTTATTCTTATGAACCAATGAAATACCTACGGTTTGATATATAAAAAATTGGCCATCATTTTTTACAGACAAACGACGGGGTTCGATAATAAGCATTCCCCCTTTCGTCAATTCTCTAAGAGCAAAATCCTTCTTAGTGATCAAAATAGCCAAACAAATTTCTCCTCCTTGAATAGAGTCTATAGTAACGTCGCTAGGATTTATCAGTCGAACCAGGTGACAATAGACTTCCATATTATTGAGTATTTTTTCCTTGAAAGAAACAGTACCTCTCCATCTTAACTGCAAACACAAATATTTTTTTAGGAAGAAATCAAGCTGTGCTTCTGTTTCTCTCTTGTATTGCTTTTTCTTTATACGTTTTTTCATGTCCGATCTCGTATAATTTTCTTCAACATCTTTTTCTTGGTTTGAGAGAACTGATCCAAGACTTACTTGCTTTTGGGCATCTGATCCCGCATTTCCTTGGTCTGCGAGTTCTTTTTCTTCTTTACTTTGATTCGATAATTCAAGATATTCTTTTTGAGTGGATGATATAAAAAGATCCGCTTCGTTCTTTCCGGTTATAATTTTCTTACCATTTCCATGAAAATTGAAAAGAAGTAATTTAATTGGTATGATCCAGGGTTTCGTTCTATATGCATTAAAAAGTAGCACAAATTCTGGAAAGAACCAAGGCTCCAGGTTTGATATAGGACAACTTAGTATTTCTTCATTCATTCCCATCCAATCAAAAAGTGTTCTTTTTTGGTTGGATGGGTTAATTTCTTCATCTTGATGAATTGTAAGATAAAATGGGCCTCTTTTATTAATTGCATCAATTTTTTTATAATTATCGGACCCAATCTTAGTATTTTGATTACTGCTGATACCAGTATCCATATCAACCCAGGCTTCAATATTGATCTTATTTCTAAGACAAAAATTAAGAATTCTCCAATCAAAATATTTTCTATACAAGAATTTTTCCATATCCATAATATCATCTTCTCCTAGATAATTATTGATAAGGATACCTCCCAGCATAGCAAATAATTTTGCTTTCTTTATATTGTAATTATAATAATACTCTTCTTTATTATTTACTTGGCCTAGTAATCTATCAATATATGAGTCTTTCTTATCTTCATAATTAATCGATTTATATGATAAAAGATCATATCTATAGTGTTTTTTAAAATTAGATTTTTGATTCCGTAATAAGTCTGCTTCAAAAAAATGTTGTTTTTCGCAATGAGTTAATCCGTTTTTTTCATATGAATCTCTTTTAGTTAAATCTTTATTTTGAGCCATACAGTGTTGATTGGCCCTATTTCGCCATTCTTGTGGTACTAATCTAGCCCATTTAATCCGAGAGAAATCATATTGATAATGACCGCTTAACCTGTTTTTCCGTGGATTCCTTCCAAAATTCCAAAAAGGTTTATGTCTTAATTGGTAATTAAATATTCCGTGTTTTTCAAAAAAATCCTTTATTTCATTCTTAAGAAATAGAGATGTTCCGTGATATTGAAGAACAGGTCTTAAATTAGAAAAGTTAAAAATTGGGGCTTGTAACAATTTGTAAAATACATATGCTTGGGATTGTGAAAAAGACGATAAATTACAAGAAATCTTTAAATTCTTATTACTAATCTTCGAAAGTGATTTTTTGACAGTCGAAATAAAGTGAATTCTATTTTGATTTGTTTTATTAATTATTTCCGGATTTTCTTCATTATTGTGGATGTTTTTCTCAATCATTTTAATTTTTTTTCTTGTTGATTCACTAAAAGGTTTTGCATTGATTCTTGGAATAGTAAGGGTAAATAGAAAAAAATTTATGTAAAGCTTTTCAATAAAAAAATTTAGATAAAAATAGGATTTACGGGTTAATCGAGTATTTCTTTTTTTGAATATCTGCCAAATCTTTTTTGATGAGTCTAATGTTTTGTTCGAACTAATATTTGTTTCTTGAGTTAGCGGTCCCTTTTTATTTTCTTTTGTAATTTTATATATTTGATTTCGTATTCTGCTTGTTCTATTAGTCAGATCTTTCATTTTTTTTTCGGTCCGGGATAAATTTGGCCAATCCATAGATGGAATTTCAATAGACGATTCGTGAATCTTCTGATTACTGAGTATCGAATTTTTTTGAGTTTCACCCGATTCATCGATTTCTCTCAAGTTTATTTTTGAAAGTTCTTTGATTTTTCCTTCTTTGAAAGCCCCTAAAACTATAAAAGACTTAGTTTTCAATTTTAGAATTTTTTTTTTGAGTTCCTTAAAAATGGGTTCAAAAAACGAACGTCGTTTTCGGGGAGAACCAAAGGGCATTTCAGTTTCCAATCCCAAAGCTGTTAAAAAACAAAAATCAGCTTCACTTTTTGCATCTTTATGAGGGGATTGAATCTTAGATCTGTGCCAGGGTTTCAGGCGAAAAGGGAATAGTATCTTTATCTGAATACCTTCTGTTAACCAGTTTTCCGGAAATTCTGTTTCAGATAAACTAACACCACTATAAGTGCATTTA